AACCTGACCTGTTGACCCTTTCGCTTTTCCAGCGATATGAACGTATTTAAGTAATTGTCTCTCTGTCAGACCATAATGAAAACGCAATTTTTGTTTTTCTTCTAAACGAATACGATATTGAGATCTTTTCCCGGAGCGCGATTGGTTTCTAAGATCACTTCCGGGTGTCGGCCTTTTACTAGTTAGTCCCGGTAAAACACCCAGACGGCGTATTTTTTTGAAACGAGGCCCTCGGTAACGAGACATAAAATAAAGACTCCTTTTTATTTTTTGATTGAAATTTCTTTTTACAGAAGAAATCTAAATTAAGACTGAACTAAACGAGAAACGAAGCTAAATCCACTGAAGTACTCTATTACAAAGAAGAATGAGATGAATTGTATCAATATCCAGACTCTTTTGGATATATATACGAAGTTAGGTGGAGATCGAATTGCTCCAATCCATTTTTGATTCATAGGTGGGAGTTCTTACGCCATAATAGATCGGTGATCCTTGAGGAAGGGGTACGAAGTATTTTCAACATTTCTGGATTTCAAGGAGACATTTTGTGTAATGTAAAAAAAAAAGAACAAAGAGATGAAAGCCGGCTATCGGAATCGAACCGATGACCATCGCATTACAAATGCGATGCTCTAACCTCTGAGCTAAGCGGGCTCGGATCAAATAAATTAGATTGTGCTGTGCATAGGATTTTAGTAAACTACAGGAATCTTAGCCATTGCCTATCTAATTCATAATGATGAAGAGACTCTAATTTTATTTCTATTCTAATCGAATATATTTTCTATTCTAAACAGAGAATAAATGAATTCTATTATATAACAATTAATAGAATGATATTACTATATAGGATCTAATTTGTATATACAAATTTCCCCCTTTATTCGAATTCTTCAAATTCTAAAGTAAAAAAAGAAAGAATTCGTTATTATGATCTATTCTAATTATTTATTAATGTATGTTATGTATAATGTATTAAATTAATGTATAATTAAAATTGGAATGGATTCGAATTTAGATTTTCATTTTATAGTACGTACTTAACTTAGAATAGAATAACTCTATTCTAATTAGACAGACAAAGGCGGCCCTAAGGAAAAGATAAGGATAAAATCCAGATTATACATATAATATAATGGGACATTCCTCCGGTTTCATTCGAAAAGGTAGGAAATTCAGGCAAAAAAAGAATCGACCGTTTGAGTATTCCAAATCTCGAGGTAAAAATGATAGTAAGAGAGGCATATATATGCGGTATATATCCATCCATATTGAATTGCGGATACATCAATGATACAATCATTTTGTATTGGGTTAAATACAAACGCGGGTACTACGATATATGAAAGAAAATAGAAAAGAAGATCGAACAACTAGGAGGAAACAGAGATACTTTTTCTATATTTCTATATCGAAATGCATATCTATCTTTATAGAATTCAATGTAAATGGCTCCCGAATAAATGAATGAAAGGAAAAAGATGGCATCCCAACGAGATCCCAGTCTCAAAACAAAAGGGGGGATATGGCGAAATTGGTAGACGCTACGGACTTGATTGGATTGAGCCTTCGTATGGAAACATACTAAGTGATAACTTTCAAATTCAGAGAAACCCTGGAATTAAAAATGGGCAATCCTGAGCCAAATCCTGCTTTCAGAAAACAAAAAGGGGGGTCCGGAAAGCAAGAATAGGGATAGGTGCAGAGACTCAATGGAAGCTATTCTAACGAATAGAGTTGGCTGCGTTGATCGAGAAATCTTTCTATTTGAATTCCCGAAAGGATGAACCCATATACGTACAAATACGTAATAAAATAGGAAAGGGGCGACCTAAATCTTTATTTTTTATGTTATATGTTATATGCAAAAATAGAAGCCTTCTTGTGAATCGATTCCAAGTTGAAGTAAGAATCGAATATTCATTGATCAAATCAGTTATTCTCTAACCTGGTAGATCTTTTAAAGAACTCACTAGTTGGACGAGAATAAAGATAGAGTCCCATTATACATGTCAATATCAATACCGACAAAAATGAAATTTATAGTAAGAGGAAAATCCGTCGACTTTTAAAATCGTGAGGGTTCAAGTCCCTCTATCCCCAATAAAAGGTTCGAGATCCACTCCCTACCTATTTTTTCGAACTTTTTTCTTTTTATTTTAGCGGTTGCACATTAGTTATGTTTCTCAGCCACTCTACTCGTTCACAAATGGATCGGATTGTGGTAGAAAAGTTTCTCTCTTATCACAAGTCTTTTGATCTAGATATACAATCTATATGCAAATCAACATCGATGAGAAAGGAATCCCCATTTGAATCATTCACAGTTAACATAATTATTTTTAGTTAAACTTAACTTACAAATACAAAGTTTTCTTTTTGAAGATCCAAGCCAAGACCAAGAAATTACAGGGTTTGGGTAATATTTTTGAATGCTATGCTTAGTCTATTTAATTGACTGACATAGACCCAACAAGCCTTTTAAATAGTATGGGGA